TAAATCACTTAATGAAAGTAGATTATTTTTCCATTCATCCCAAAATTTCCATGATCCCTTCCCGAACCAAACATGAATTTTTCGATTCATTTGGCTCTCACACTCAATTACATCAACTACTTAGGTATGGGGGGATTCCCATATCTTTTTTAATGGAATGAGCCTATCCTCTCCCTCTTCTCTATTCATATTCAAAAATGAATCTTGCGGCTGATCCTAATCCAAGACCGGAATTTTGGAGGACTCTTCTGACCGAATCAAAATAGATAATTGTCAGCAAAGTTGTTTCTTTTTTTATTCAAATCCAAAGAATTCTTCTTACTTTATACATAGGCCATCGATTCAGCACAAAAAGGGGTTGTTTGAAATACCAATTTTTCCAATATTTTCCAATCAAATTTCCAATACCGCTAAAAGGCTCAAATCTTTTTATCAACATGAGTGTTTTATATCGAAAAAAAAAATTCCAATTTTTATTATTAATTATTCATTTTGAAAACATTTCTATTCTATAGTAAAACATAGTAGTAGAAAGAGTACGGTGCTTTGTCTGGACTTCAAACTTTAGCTTTAACCATGTTAATGGTCCCACATTATTGGTTTGTTTCATAGAGAATCAAAATAGATTTACCAACAAATCACGAAATGCTATGGTTCTTAAATATGATTTGAAATTGATTCAGAAGTAATTCGCGGAATCATGCACCCTTTTCCCTTTGGTCCTTAGTTATAACAATAACGAAAAAAAAAAAGTGCAGCTGGTTGGGTCCAACTTATTCTTGAAATAAACAACTCGCACACACTCCCTTTCCAAAAAAGATCAATACACCAATCACTACACTTAGATTTATTGGATTTGTTGCTAAAATATTGGTATTAAACCCGAAACTCCCGGCGAATGGCCAGTGAACCAAAGAAAGGAAAGAATCGGTTACATTTTTCATATGATCTCCTCTTTTAGATAGACTAAAAAAAAAAAAAAAAAAAAAGAAGTCAATCCCCTTTCCTATTTATAGGATTAAACAAAAGGATTCGCAAATAAAAGCGCTAATGCTACAACCAGTCCATAAATTGTTAAAGCTTCCATAAAAGCCAGACTAAGCAATAAAGTACCTCGTATTTTTCCCTCCGCCTCGGGTTGTCTCGCAATCCCCTCTACTGCTTGGCCCGCAGCAGTACCTTGACCAACTCCAGGTCCAATAGAAGCAAGCCCAACAGCCAACCCAGCGGCAATAACGGAAGCGGCAGAAATCAGTGGATTCATGATAAGTTCCTCGCACTAAAATAAAGAAAAACTAAAGAAATCGTTAATGATACAATCGTCCAATGAATTATGACTTAATTATTCCGTCACTAGGATTCACCCAGCCGAAGTAACTAAGAACTCCGAATTGGAGTAATAATAATATTATTATTGAACCATCAAAACTATTTTGATATCTCTTTTTTAGTTCCGATCCGCGGGCACAACACAGGATTTTTGCGAATCCATACAACTTTTACTTTTATTCTTTCATTTCTTTTTTCGGGACCCCTTTTGAATTATTCGTTCGTTTTCTTTATTTAATCTCTTTTTTTTATTGATTCAATTCCCAGTCAAAGCAAAGACGAAATCAAACAATTTCTATTGGAATCCTTATCGAAATTCACAATAGTCACAAGAGTAGGGCAGATTAGATATATCTTTAGTTCATATATAACTAGCAATATCTAATATCCCATATACATGTCTTTCTTCCATAACGTAAACCAACTATTCATATCTTAGATTCAAAGTATTATTCGTCTCTTAAAGTCAATCGTATTCTAGAACCCCTTTTCAAGAAATCCACAAGAGTTGGCATTTGATTCCATATACCTAAATATGCCCCCCTCGCCAAATCGCCCCGTTTTTTATGACTTTCATTTTTTAGAATTTTTTCTATTCCTTTATTTATCATTATCTAACATGGCTACAATCGAAATAGACAAATTCATTGGGGCGAATCATTGAATAGAACTAAATATAAGTATTTGATTGAGGTACGGCCATGCAATTTCTTATTTATTATATTTTCTTTTTTTTTTTTCAATCGTTGAATTGAAGAATTGACTAAAATCAACTAAAAGGAGAATCGTTTTAGAAATTAGAAAGCATTGTTCTTTTCTTTTTTTTAATCACCTGCCTGGTATTGTTATACTATAAGAATTTTTATTCATTGCTATTTGCTATTGGAATTGAATGAACAAAAATGAACAAAACAATATAAAGAGAATATTAGTTGGTGGGGGTATGATATAATAAGGACAAAGAGGGATTTTAGGAAAGAGATCAAAAGGATCTTTTTCCTAAAATTCCCCAATATCGTAATTTTTGTTTATACGACTCTTGGTCGTATATTCTGTATTTGTCGATTTAGGTTTGTATATGTATGTTTCCTAAGTCGATTATCTTGAGTTACGCATAGATTGCCTTGTTCGAAGTTACAAAAAAAAGACAATTTCACAAACGAGTCAATGATGTCCCTCCATAGATTCGCCTATATAAGCCGCAGCTAAAGTTGCAAAAATAAGAGCTTGAATACCGCTTGTAAATAATCCAAGGAACATAACAGGTATAGGAACCACTAAAGGGACTAAAGAAACAAGAACAACGACTACTAATTCATCGGCTAATATATTCCCGAAAAGTCGAAAACTAAGTGATAAGGGTTTTGTGAAATCTTCTAAAATGTTAATGGGTAAAAGAATTGGAGTCGGTTGAATGTATTTACTGAAATAACCTAATCCCTTTTTGGAAAGACCTGCATAGAAGTATGCTATTGACGTGAGCAAAGCTAAAGCAACGGTAGTATTTATATCATTCGTGGGTGCGGCTAACTCCCCATGAGGTAACTCTATGATTTTCCAAGGTAAAAGAGCACCTGACCAATTCGAAACAAAAATAAAAAGAAACATAGTTCCAATAAAGGGAACCCACGGGCCATATTCTTCTCCAATCTGAGTTTTGCTCACGTCTCGAATGAATTCAAGGACATATTCGAAGAAATTTTGACTGGCAGTCGGAACGGTTTGTGGATTCCGAACGGCTATAAAGGCTGAACCTAATAAGATAGCAATTACAACCCAAGAAGTAATAAGTACTTGGGCATGGACTTGGAACCCGCCTATTTGCCAATAGAAATGTTGGCCTACTTCCACGCCGGATATATCGTATAACCCCTTTAGTGTGTTGATGGAACATGATAGAACATTCATATTGCCCTCTGACCGAAATAGAAATTTAAAAGGAATTATTTTGATTCAACCATCTTCTTTTCGACTTGTCTACTTGAATTGTATATTTTGAATATCCGCTAATTACATAAAATCCATGGAGTTACCAAAATAATTTATTTGTCTTATTATTAATCAACGATTTTGTATATAGCTAGAGCGACCCTCACAAATTGCGAATACTAATTTGTTAAGAATTAGTCGGATTGAAGCTATAGCATCATCGTTTGCTGGAATGGAAATATCTGCGAGATCGGGGTCACAATTTGTATCGATTAAACAAATTGTTGGAATTCCCAAAGTGATACATTCTCGAAGAGCCCTATATTCTTCGTGCTGATCAATGATGATTACAATATCGGGTACCCTCGTCATATATTTAATCCCGCCCAGATACGTTTGCAGGCGTGATAATTGTCTTTTCAAAATAGCGGCATCCCTTTTGGGAAGACTGTCAAGTCTCCCCCTTTTTTGTTCCGTTCTCAAATCCCTGAACTTGTGAAGTCTCGTTTCTGTAGTGGACCAATTCGTTAACATACCACCGAGCCATTTTTTATTAACATAATGACACCGAGCCTTTAGTGCAGCTCGGGCGACTGAATCAGCAGCTTTATTTTTAGTACCAACAATTAAGAATAGTTTTCCCCTACTTGCTGCATCAAAAACTAAATCACAAGCTTCTGATAAAAAACGAGCAGTTCGAGTAAGATTTGTAATATGAATACCTTTGTGTTTTGCAGATATATAAGGTGCCATTCTAGGATTCCATTTCCGAGTACCATGACCAAAATGAATTCCTGCTTCCATCATCTCTTCCAAATGGATGTTCCAATATCTTCTTGCCATTTCTCACCCACTTCCTCTTTTTTTTTTAAGAGACGAGGCGCCCTGAAATAAATAATTGTTCCGAGGGAACCTTCTCTCTACCAGAGATTGACCGTTGATACACGACCCAGGCCCTTCATTACTTTCTATTCATTATTATCTTTTTTTCTTACCATTAAGAAATAAAACGATCACAAATAGTTAAAAGAATACACTCCTAGGACTCATTAAACCCTCTAAGCAATTACTCTGATGTATCATGGAAAGTCGTTGAAATGCAAGAGTCAAATAATTGTCTGTGGTGTAAGAAAATATCTCTCATTTCCCCCCCGAAAAAATTCCCTGTTTGTTTTTGTCTTTCCAAAGGAATGGTGTTATGCTGCCTTGAACAGTGCACTAATCCTTTGAATCCGGTACCAACGGGTATTATCCCCCCCAGAACAACGTTTTCCTTCAGTCCTTTCAACCAATCGATACGACCTCGGAGAGCTGCTTTTGCTAAAACGCGTGTGGTTTCTTGAAAACTTGCTTCGGATATAAAACTTTGAGTATTCAGAGATGCTCTCGTTATTCCCAATAAGATAGCTCGATAACAGATCACTTCTTCCAAAGCGCGCCCCGTTCGTTCCGCTCGTAACAATCCAATCAGTTCACCGGGTAAAAAAATATTAGACATTCCATCTTCTGAAACCAAGACTTTTGATGTTATTTGACGTACAATAATTTCTATATGCCTATTATGGATCTGTACCCCCTGCGATCGATAAACCCTTTGGATCTTATTAACCAAAGAGATACGACTTTGCACTATAGTTAGCTCAGCACCAATCAAGAATCCCCAAGGAATCCCAAGAATTCTTGTTATACGCCCGTTCCAACCCTCAACTCTCTTTTCTAGGTTCATCGATATTGAATCAAGCGAACGCACTTCTAACACCTGTTCTACTTTTGGAAGACCCTGCGTTATATCACCGGATCTCGATTTTTCATATATAAATGTAACTAATGGATCCCCTTCGTAAAAGATTTCCCCATAATGCCCATGAACCGTTGCTCCAGGGGTAGCCAAATAAGGCTTAGCTGATCGTATTATTACAGAGTTAACTTTAACAATTAAAACTTGACCCGATTTTAGGTGTGGTCCATTTTTGGTTATACATACATTTTCACAAAGAAACTGCCCAAGATTAACTATCGGGGACATTTCCTCACAATAATTATGATGGAGAAAATACCAATTCAAATTAAATGGATTCAAAATGATCTTACTGTCTGTATCAGGATTATAAATTTCCCCCTTTTCATCCATTAAATAATAGTTAAGTACTTGACAAGGCTGTTTAAAATTGTCAAGTTTCAAATATTTAGTTACCGAGTGATGATTATGAGTTTTTAAATAGTAAAATGAATAAAAATTTGCAATTTGAAGGACTGTTCCTAAAGGTCCCAACGAATTCCTAATTGGAGTTAGAGAATCCTTTTGAATTGTAATTGATTGTTTTATCACATTGGGATATTTTACATCGTTCAATGGACCCATCCGAAAATAATTAGATGATGACAAAATTATCAAAGATTGGCATTCCTTATTTCTATTCAACAACGTACGAATAGTTCCTTGATTTTGGCTAAGTGATTGTCCAACCCCCGCCTTGCCAAAAACGGAATAAAACGGATTGCTATTGGTGCGAACAGAACCATTATCGGAGATCAATCCTGAACCTGACGGATGATTCCTTTTTCTGATATATAAATTTTGGGATTTTACTAAGTTGATTCTTAAGAAATCGCGCAGCAGACCATTTGTACGTACTTCAACAAAGGAAGCACAAACCTCTTCGACAGAAGAACTTTTTTTGTCTTGGTCCCAATTCAACACTAAACACGTCCGAACTAATTGAATACTTGTAGCAGGAATTCCCCGAGCAGTTTTGCCGTTCCCATAAAGGACATAATTGACAACTCGAAATTGCATATTATCCTTTTCCCGCAGGGGATCCTGGGGGAAGAGTGTTGCTAAATTTATACCGTCCGCTATTTCATATGTGACTACGGGTCGAACCAAAACAAAATACTTTTTTTTGGTAGGTGTGATCCGTTGAACATAGATCCATTTTTTAAATTTTTTTGATTCCTTAGTGGTCTCCTTAAGTTCTTTTTTTTCCCTGTCTGGCGGTATCAAGATACCACTGTGTCGGGATATCTTATCTATCTCTCCGGGAAAATGGATATCTCCCGAAAATATTTTTAGTTCAATCTCCCCTTTTTTTCTCTCCATTCGGACCAATCCGCCCACTCGGCTTCTTCTATTTAAAGTGATTCGTGTATCTGCTCCAATGATACTATTATTCCGTACCATTAGGTAAGAAGATTCGGGAAAAATATGCACTTCCTCGGGAATGAAAAAAAGGCGATCTATTTCCATTTGGTATTTTTTCTTAATTTTTTTGAGTCCTCGATACTCAATCAAGTCCTCTTTTTTGACGATTGAATGCGCTCCCAGAGTCCCATATTTATTAATTCCGGAACTCTTTCGTCTGTATCGAGGATCGTCGAAATAAGCAAGAATACTATTTCGACGGAAAATACCCCCTATGGGTATTTCAATCGAGATACCTGAATGGGGCATTAGCTCTTTCTCTTGTTCTTGAATCGAGTGGAATGGAATAAGAAATCGATTTCTTTGCCTTTTTGCCAATAAATCCGAATTTGCGTGCAGAATTGCAGGGTGTATTAGATTCCAATGGCCAGTACCTATGATTCTATTAAATCCCGAATAATCAGACATCTCACGAATTCCAACTTCTTTTTTAGCAGAAAAATCAGAACGAAACAATTTTGGTCTCGCTTGATCATTATTCACCGAGAGCGAGAGGCTAGAAATCTCCCTTCGTTCGACATAAAGAGAAAGAGAATGAATATTCATTTGATCTTGATCCCTGTAGAGTGAAAAAGCAACTACATTAGATCTGCATGAACCTCCCGATAATATCCATAAATGACTTGTTTTTGGCAAGAGATGTACATTACTATATGTAAATTCGGGTACATGGTACACATCAGTACTCCAGTGCATTTCTCCCTCTGAATCAGAATAGATATGTTTTCGAACCCTCTCTTTAAAATTCAAAGTGTATGCTCCCGCCTGAATCTCAGCAATCACTTGTTCCGATTCGACATATTGATTATTTTGAATTAAAAGAAAACTTTTTGGTGGAATAGTCACATTATGCATAATAGCTTCACTCTCAATAATTACATCCAAGTCGATCGAACATAGAAAAGCAGGATGTCCGTGACGTGTGCGCGTGGGATGAACCAAATCCTCGTTGAATTTTATTTTCCCATTAGAAAGGGCTCGTACATGTTCTGCAGTGCCCCCTGTAAATACGCCACCGGTATGAAAAGTTCTTAATGTTA